CTACATGAATTCGAAGTGAAATAAAATGAAATAACAAAGTTATTATTCTTTGTTTGAATATTCATAATTTTTCTTTTAGAAAGAGAATTCTATTGGATATCTATAGAAGAATACTAAATATTTTCATTAGATCAGTTTACTTAATTCCTGATTTGATGAAGAAGTCTGTTGATTTGGAATCACAGGCTGGGTAGATGTAACAGATGAGTAATTGATTTCTAAATTATGATACTCTATTTCTTTTTATTGGTCTGTAATAATTTAGTGATGAATCACCAATTTTTAATTTGATCTTTCAAGTAGGATTTTTTTATCTTCTTCTTTTTTCTCTCAAAAATGGAAATTTAGGGAAGTGCTTTATAAACATATGTATCAAAATAACGACCATATTTCATTTAGTTTCTATATGCCCATTATCACTAGTTATTTCGGTTTTTTACTAGCGGTTTTAATTATAACCTCGTCTCTATTTATTGGTCTTAGTAAAATACAACTTATTTGATTTGTAATTTTGAGAGGAGAGGAATAGTCCATTTTGGTATAAGACATTCTATCATTCCTTACTATGTAAATTTCCAATTCTCGGTCGTTGAGATTCATGATCAATACAGATTAATATTGAAGGATAGATATTACCTTTCTTTTTACTTTCCGAACAAAGAAAAATGATTGAAGTCTTTCTATTTGGAATCGTTTTAGGGTTAATTCCTATTACTTTGGCTGGATTATTTGTAACTGCATATTTACAATACCGACGAGGTGATCAGTTGGATCTTTGATTCATTAATGTCTCTTTTTTTGTGGATTCCCTATTTATTTAGTTTTAATCCTAATCGACAAGGATAAAATTCAGACTTTCTTTCTTTTGAATGTTCAATTATTTCAGTGTAATTATCAGGCGAACAAGACTAGAATCACGCTCTGTAGGATTTGAACCTACGACATCGGGTTTTGGAGACCCACGTTCTGCCGAACTGAACTAAGAGCGTTTTGTTTTCATTCATTCTTTTATCTGATCCAAATTCATTTTGCATATATATATATATATTCAGTATGTATGTTAAATTGGAATTCGTCTTCAAAGGGGGTCCCGGTTTATTGCTCATTTCATAGAATACGGAATATCATAGAATACGGAATATCATATGATAAGTAATAGTTAGGGATAGGGATGACAGGATTTGAACCCGTGACATTTTGTACCCAAAACAAACGCGCTACCAAGCTGCGCTACATCCCTTTTCCATTTGTTTCTAGTGTTATTGTAAAGAATCTTGATATTGTTTTCCACATTTTTCTTTCTTGATATCTATCAACAGAGAAAAAAAGACTTAAATAATAAATCAAAAGAAAGGAGGATTTGAAATGCGAGATCTAAAAACATATCTTTCCGTGGCACCTGTAGTAAGTACTTTATGGTTCGGGGTTTTGGCGGGTCTATTGATAGAGATCAATCGTTTTTTTCCAGATGCACTTATATTCCCCTTTTTTTCATTTTAGTTATTGACCCAGGAAGGGGTGAAGAAGATTATAGGTCCAATGAAATATGAAATATGTGTAATTAACCTACTCTTCTTTTTTATTCTTTTTTATTTGAATTGTAATAGGAAAGATAAAGAAGAAAGATGAATTTGGCCTCATTGAAATTCGGAGTGAAACTCGGGATTTGGTCCAGGCTTCAATGGAATTGAATTATTCATTCAATTCCTATGAAAAAGAAAGTGAAAGCAGAAATCAAATGGATAGGTTGGGGCAACCATATCATAAAAAATACTAAAAAAAAATTAAAATACTGTATAGCAATTTGCAACGAAATCTAGTTCCAGATCCATGTATTCTTTTTGTGCTATCTTTTTTGTACTAGATTCAATGAAATTGCAACGAAATCTTTCATAATTTTTCGAATTCTTCTTTTTTATTTGAGTTGTTTTCGTTTTTTTCTTTTTCTTAGATTCGAATCCGAAAAGAGTTAAGTGAATTAAAAACCCAAAGGAGGTTCATGTCCCAGGGTAAAGTAAAGATATCTGAGTAATTGTTCTTTTTAAAGGTACTGGTTGTGATAAAAAGAGTCTCAATAAGGAATCAATCGGTATTTCTAGATAGATTACTAAAAAGAATCGACACAATATGCCTAGTCAATTGGAATTAATAAAATTATGTCTCCGTCGTTATATAACAACATATGCTAAAAAAGGAAGAATAAAAAAAAATACAAATTCTTTATTATATTTCTTGTAATCAATTTTATTTTTGGAATAGGGATAAAAAAACTATGGAAAAATCTAAGCGACTCTTTATTAAATCCAAGCGATCTTTTCGTAGACGTTTGCCCCCGATTCAATCGGGGGACCGAATTGATTATAAAAACATGGGTTTAATTTGTCGATTTATTAGTGAACAAGGCAAAATATTATCTAGACGCGTAAATAGATTGACCTTAAAACAACAACGATTAATTACAATTGCTATAAAACAAGCTCGTATTTTATCTTCGTTACCTTTTCTTAATAACGAAAAACAATTTGAAAAAAGCGAGTCGACTGATAAAATTACTACTTTAAGAAAAAAAAAATAGAAATTAAAAATTCGAAATCCAATTTGAATTTCTATTCGAATTCAACATGGATTGATGTTTTGTTCGAAAATTAGGATAATTCCATTTGATTTTTTTGTTGTAAGAAAAAAAAGATAATAGGTAACGAAGAATCATTTTTTTTTTTAAGCGTGGTTGTTTCTTTTGATAGCTTTATCATATGATAAAGCTATCAAAAGAAACAAATTTCTATTCTATACCTTCCTGGAGTAAATAAGGGGGTTTTAGGTTTTTATTATATTGTTGGCAATCATAAAAAGACAATTCTCTTTTAATATAGCAATTTGGGCAACTATTTTACGATTAAGAAGCAATTGCCTCGTGTATAGACTATGAATTAAATTACTATAAATATAAGAAACTTTTTTATTCCCGCGAATTACTGCATTTATTCGACTAATCCATAAACCACGAAAATCTCTTTTTTTCCTATCTCTATCACGATGAGCCGAAACCAAAGCTTTCATTTTCTGTTGAGTAATAGTTCGAGTAAGTCTTGAATGAGCTCCGCGAAAACTTGATACGAATAAACGAATTTTTGTCCTCCGTTTGCGAGCTATATATCCTCGTTTAATTCTGGTCATTGAATAAATGATATTTTGAGGAATAACTTTTTCACTTTTCAGTTATTCTTTTTTTCTTCCTAGTCTATTAATAACAAAAATGGATTCTTCCGATGTATAAAAAAAAATTCCAATGGCTCTTGCTACTATAACCACCCCAACCACGATTTTTTATATTTTTTTGATAAACATTGAACCTCCAAATCAGAAATTGTATTGATACTAGATATCAAAAAAAAAAAAATAAAAATAGTAATTGAAATAGGACACATATATAATGAATTGGTGGGTTCCTTCGTTTCTATGATTTTTTTTAGAAATGGCCAGGTCCTCTCTATACACCGGAGCCTTTTTCTTTTCATTTTTGATTCATTTAATCAATGTTATTGTTAACTTGTACAGTTCACACTCTATGGCTCTACCCATGCAATATTGAGTAAGTAGGTTTTTTCACAACGAAATCTAGTTAGATAGTAACGGTATTTAATTATGAAAATTTGCTGGGTAGCTGACCCTCTTATTCCATTCTTACCAAATCCATCAAAATTCATTCATTAAGGACATACTTTATTTTGAATTGAAATAGTATTTTCTCCGCTTAACAGGTAACTTTTTTTTGTTACCGATGGGAAAGTCCTTCTCATCTTAAATTGCAAATTAGTATGATTGGTTTTGCACCAATCGAAACCATAAATTTGATACAAGATAGAAGAATGTAAAGAATTATAGAATTGTATAGAAAAGTAAGGAATTCTATATAAGTTAAGAGATTGTGAATGTAGTTTTCGCATTCATATTATCTTAACCGATTACCAATACTGAAAACTTTTAATTGGTTTTTTCTTTCTTAGTTTTTCATTTGAACGAGTCGCACATACACCCTGGTACACGTTCCTCGGCGTTGAGGGCATCCCCGAAGAGCTGGGGATTTTGTGACGTTTCGGATTGGCTGTCTTGTGTTTCTAATAAGTTGTTTCATAGTTGGCATGGTAAATCGTACTATATATATATATATTTTGGTATAATGAGCAGGTTTAGATCTATCCTAACCGTTAATTACTTATATCCTATCTTACTTATATCCTATCTTACTTATAGCCTATATTATTGATACTCTATTAATAGATTTAGAGATATTCTCTTCAAATGTAAAGTAAGAAGAGTCAAAAATGAAATTTCTAATCCTGTATTTTATTAGAATAAATCTTGCCACCGATTTTTTATTCAACTGCTACAAGATCTACAATTCCATGAGCTTGGGCTTCTGCTGCTGACATAAAAACATCCCTTTCCATGTCTTCCGATATAACCCATAAAGGTTTGCCCGTTCTTTGTACATAAACCCTTGTGATAGTTTCACGCATTTTCAGTAGCTCTTCCGCTTCCAGGATAAATTCTCCCGCTTGTGCTTCATAAAAAGAACTAGCGGGTTGGTGGATCATTACCCTGATTATATCACTTAAGTAGTATTTCCCTTATCTTGATAAATATTTTGAGAATTCTTTATCCTATGTTGGTATATTGCTAAAGATTGTCTTTATTCTCAAACTCAAAATAAAGGTAAAAGGGATAAAGCCAAATAAGAAAAAAGGAAAAAGAATATTCAATAACCGTACAAGCATTTTTTATTGATGCATACGGCTTTTGCACCTATGCAATTCATTTTTTCCTAAAAGTCTTTTCTTCGATGAATTTGGTTTCTACATTTACAAATTTATTTTTTTCTATCAAAGAAAAAAGAAGTACAAAATCTACTGGATCTTTTGGATCCGGATCCTTAAATAATAAACAATAGAATCACCAACTTTCTTTTTTCTTTTTGAATCTATTTTAAAATACTACGATGGTTCCGTTGTTTTTTATATCATTTTGGTATTCAACAATCCAAAAGTTTCTTTTTTTTTCATATGTTCTGTTTTCTTCTGATTCAAATAAAAATTGTTAAAAGCTTTCTGGTATGAAAAAAAACAAACAAGTCTGCGACACTAATAAAATGGTAAATACCCTCTTTTTCATACTACTCTTTCTATATATAATTCAAGAATTTAAACAAATTGCATATGGAATTCAAAATACCATGCTATTATTACTTTGGTTTTTATGGCGAAGGTATAGTATATATATATAGATATCTATTCTATAGAATATATTTTTATTTTCAAAGAAAAGAATCATTGGCGCCAAGCGTGAGGAAATGCAAGACGTTTGGTAATTGTGCCTCCTGCCAAAAGAAAGGATCCCATTGAAGCAGCTAATCCAAAACATACTGTCTGTACATCTGGTTGTACAAATTGCATAGTATCATAAATAGCTATTCCAGGTATTACCCAACCGCCCGGAGAGTTTAAAAAAAGATACAAATCTTTATTCTCTTTCTCTATGCTCAGATATATCATAAGACTAATAAGTTGATTCGATATTTCACTATCAACCTCTTGACCTAAAAAAAGTAATCTTTCTCGATAAAGTCGATTGGTTAGGATTCCATTTTTTCCTTAAAAGCCGTACATGCACCTTTTGATGCATACAGTTCATCAAAAATTATATAAGAAAAATGATATAAGCAAAAAAGGAATCAATGTGTCGATTTGAATCTTTTTCTAATGGATTTCTTCGAACTAAAAAAAAAAAAGAATAATATACTAAATTTAGTGAACTATCTTCTCATTGATGTATTGCTTTCATCGAGATCGAAGCCCAATCACAATGTAATTTTCTTGTTTCTGAATGGACTTTTTCAATTCTTTTAGGTTTCTTTTCTACTCTGAGTAAAGATCTGCCCGATTTGCATTTGCCCATATAGAACAAATATTCCAAAACTATGTCTTTTTGTTATAACTTCTTCCTTTTCTGAATTTATTAATGTTTTCTGTAAAATAGAATATATGGATATGATAGAAGTAGTGATCATAGCTATATTACCAATTGGTTTTTTCTACACAGAGCCTGAGTACTTGATTTTCTTGGTCCAATTAAGCCAACCATAAATTATTCATAATTTCGAGTAAGAATTTGGAGATTTTCTCTAAAAATTAAAAAATCGATAGAATTGTACTTCATTACACTTCACGCTCCCCAGTTTTTTATGTTTATGATTGAATCATTCTCTTTAGGGGGTGAAAGAGGGGATATCTCGATCGGGGGAGAAAACGGGTAAATCCCATATAACCTACTATATCTGACAAGTCGCACTATATATCAACCCAAGATGCATCACGTTCCCCGGGGGTTCGGAAGGGTACTCTTGGAACACCAATAGGCATAAAATGGACAAATAATAAAGTCATATATCTCACTTTAGTGTGGAAACGTAAGAATTAGCTTATCGTGTTCAAAATGATTTACTTTCTTTTAGATTGATATTGTTTTTTTTTATAAAAAAGCATACTAAATAAAGTTAAATTGTTACGAAAGGGTCATTGGGGTGATAAGTGAATATGTCTGCATTTACTTATTTAAATATTCATACAGAAAGTTGTCAACCCCTCTCGTCTCCCCACCATTGCGTATTGTTACTTATCCGGTATAGAATAAATCTGTTTCTTTTATTTCTACAAATACGATTGTTCCATTTTCCAAGAGAATCTACTGAAAGGCTATAATAATTTTTTTACAGTGCAATAAAGTTACACAGTGTCTATTTTTTGTTGAAGGGGTATTTTTTCATGGGTTTACCTTGGTATCGTGTTCATACTGTTGTATTAAATGATCCGGGCCGTTTGCTTTCTGTTCATATAATGCACACAGCTCTAGTTGCTGGTTGGGCCGGTTCGATGGCTCTATATGAATTAGCAGTTTTTGATCCCTCTGACCCTGTTCTTGATCCAATGTGGAGACAGGGTATGTTCGTTATTCCTTTCATGACTCGTTTAGGAATAACTAATTCGTGGGGCGGTTGGAATATCACAGGAGGGGCTATAACGAATCCGGGTATTTGGAGTTACGAAGGTGTGGCCGGAGCACATATTGTGTTTTCAGGCTTGTGCTTTTTAGCGGCTATTTGGCATTGGGTTTATTGGGATCTAGAAATCTTTTGTGATGAACGTACTGGAAAACCTTCTTTGGATTTGCCAAAAATTTTTGGAATTCATTTATTTCTTGCGGGAGTAGCTTGTTTTGGTTTTGGCGCATTTCATGTAACAGGATTGTATGGTCCCGGAATATGGGTCTCTGATCCTTATGGACTAACTGGAAGGATACAATCCGTAAATCCCGCGTGGGGTGTGGAAGGTTTTGATCCTTTTGTTCCGGGGGGGATAGCTTCTCATCATATTGCGGCAGGAACGTTGGGCATATTAGCGGGTCTTTTCCATCTTAGTGTGCGTCCACCCCAACGTCTATATAAAGGATTACGTATGGGAAATATTGAAACTGTACTTTCTAGTAGTATTGCTGCTGTCTTTTTTGCAGCTTTTGTCGTTGCTGGAACTATGTGGTATGGTTCAGCAACAACCCCCATTGAATTATTTGGTCCTACTCGGTATCAATGGGATCAGGGATACTTCCAGCAAGAAATATATCGAAGAGTTGGTGCGGGACTAGCCGAAAATAAAAATTTAACAGAAGCTTGGTCTAAAATTCCTGAAAAATTAGCTTTTTATGATTACATCGGAAATAATCCAGCAAAAGGGGGGTTATTTAGAGCGGGTTCAATGGACAATGGAGATGGGATAGCCGTCGGTTGGTTAGGACATCCCATTTTTCGAGATAAAGAGGGACATGAGCTTTTTGTACGTCGTATGCCTACTTTTTTTGAAACATTTCCAGTTGTTTTAGTAGATGGGGACGGAATTGTTAGAGCCGATGTTCCTTTTCGAAGGGCAGAATCAAAATATAGTGTCGAACAAGTAGGTGTAACTGTTGAGTTCTATGGTGGTGAGCTTAATGGCATAAGTTATAGTGATCCCACTACTGTGAAAAAATATGCTAGACGTGCTCAATTGGGTGAAATTTTTGAATTAGATCGTGCTACTTTGAAATCAGATGGTGTTTTTCGTAGCAGTCCAAGGGGTTGGTTTACTTTTGGGCATGCTTCATTTGCTCTGCTATTCTTTTTCGGGCACATTTGGCATGGTGCTAGAACTTTGTTCAGAGATGTTTTTGCTGGTATCGACCCAGATTTAGATGCTCAAGTAGAATTTGGAGCATTCCAAAAACTTGGAGATCCAACTACAAGAAGACAGGTAGTATAACATTCTTTTGTTCTTTTCTACTTTTTTAGAATTTTGAATTTCACATAAACAACTTGATCAATCTTGATTTGAATCCTAGCATTTACTATTTTTTTTTGAAAAGAGCCCCACTCCAAGAAACAGGTATGAAAGCTATAATTGTAAACCACGATCAAATCTATGGAAGCTTTGGTTTATACATTCCTCTTAGTTTCAACTTTAGGAATTATTTTTTTCGCTATTTTTTTTAGAGAACCCCCTAAAGTTCCGACGAAAAAGGTTAAATAATTTTTTATTATCTTAATTGAAGTAATGAGCCCCCAATAGGGAGGGCGCATTACTTCAACTAGTCCCCATGTTCTTCAAATGGATCTCTTAGTTGTTGCGAGGGTTGCCCAAAGGCAGTATATAAGGCATACCCAGTAAAACTTACAAGTAAACCAGATATAGAGATGGCAATTAGGGTTGCTGTTTCCATTATTATAATTTTAAAGTTTCCAGATCACAATAGATCTATAAGATAAGATCCTTATATTTACAGCGGAATGGTATACAAAGTCAACAGATCTAAATGAATAAAAAATAGTATTTATGGCTACGCAAACCGTTGAGGATAATTCTAGATCTGGTCCAAGACGAACTGTTGTAGGGAATTTATTGAAACCTTTAAATTCAGAATATGGTAAAGTAGCCCCGGGGTGGGGAACTACTCCTTTGATGGGTGTTGCAATGGCTCTATTTGCGATATTTCTATCTATTATTTTGGAGATTTATAATTCGTCCATTTTATTGGACGGAATTTCTATGAATTAGATTCACAAAAATCAAGTCATTCGTTTTTCAATAGAAAGTGAAGCATTTAGGTTTCTTATTGTTTGTTAGTCTATTCCATTTTGATTTGGTAGTTTGATCGTAGAATTTCTTTGTTTCTGTATTTCCGGAATATGAGTGTGTGACTTGTTTGAATTGGTCCTATTGAAAGTACAGAACATAAGTCTGTCATCTTGATAGAGATGGTTTTATTCCGTCAGATATTTAATCTAGTATCTGGAGCACGGAATATAGAAAATAGATTCTAAAAATCTGAAAACTATGATTCATACTAAATATTGAGACCTCGCAACTGGACTTCAAAACCTTTTCAAAGAGTTGTAAAAATGAATTTAAAAATTTTTATTCTTTCAAGCTTCTGGAGTTTGTCTTTTTTTTGAGCAAAGGACAAATCTTTCCTTGAATTTTTTCATTATATCTATTGATTGAAGAAGTGATGATCCAGCAATTCTTACTCAGGGAATTTTTGGACTTCGATTAAAGGTTTTTTTGAATCATCGTGGTTCTAGTATGAATCTGAGGTTTTTTTTTATTGATTCATATGGTCCTAACAAGAGAATCCTTATACAAATTAAAGAATAAATAACACAGCAGTAAAAACACATTATACAAATAATAAAATGAAGTAAATGATAGAATATTCAAGAGGCCTTAAACGATTACGATAAAGACAAGTGTGCCGACTTGAGATTTTGGCATTATAACCAAAAAGAATAGCTTTCGGATTTATATTTTTTATTATTGTAAGAGAAAATTAGAATCATAGGATTAAATAAAGCAGTTTCAAACTTTCTATTACAGATATCTGTTTTTGTTACAACCAATATTTGGGTATTTTTGTT